GACATCTCTCTTTCAAGGAGGCAGCGGGGATTCGACTTCCCCTGGGGGTAGGGTAATACGAAAGGAAGTTGATTATGGATTACCAATAAGCCTAAAATGGATTCTTCCTGGGTCGATGCCCGAGTGGTTAATGGGGACGGACTGTAAATTCGTTGGCAATATGTCTACGCTGGTTCAAATCCAGCTCGGCCCAATAATGCCCAAGAATTCGCCAATCTACCATGAGATGGTATAACCCCCTTGTCCTTGAGAAATACCTGATACAGAGGAATATAAAATAATTTAAATTTATGCTAGATCCCTTATTTCCCTGGGATTGTAGTTCAATTGGTTAGAGCACCGCCCTGTCAAGGCGGAAGCTGCGGGTTCGAGCCCCGTCAGTCCCGAAGGATCCAATAAATACATCAATTCATCTCTCCCTTTTCTGTGAAAGGGAGGACAGGGAGCAGAATTTCATTCCCAAGAGGAGATCCTTGTTTTTTTTTTCCTTCCTATTTTTCTATTTTTTTAGGGGTCCCATCGAAGAAAGAACAAAGCCTAAAAAAAATAGTGAATTTGATGGAATATTAGATCTTTTATACCGGGAATCATCTTTATCACATTTCTTTGTCTTCCAAGAAAATTAGATTATTAAAAAAAAAACAGAGCTTAGAACTTAACTCCTTTCTTTTTCCATTTCGCTTCTATTGTTTGTTTGGGTTTGTGACTAATGGAAATGAAAGGGTGGTCACATGATACTTCATCAGATGATTGTACAAGGAAAACCTAAGGTAGGTTATAGAAAAGAAAGAAGAAAAAATAATAATAAATCAAGGAATTTTTGATTGGTTCAGGAATCCCATTTTGGATTCGGTATGGATAAAAGATCTTCCTATGTTATACTATTCAATTCTCGACGACGAATTCATTTGATAGCGCAGATATTGTTATTCATGATATTGATCCGATTCAAGATCATCGAGAAGTAATTCATTCATTGAATTTACAGGCGAAAGATTTATTATCTCTATGGGATTAAATCCCGAGTTATTGTGAAGTAAAAAAAAGATGAGATTATGGAAGTAAATATTCTTGCATTTATTGCTACTGCACTGTTCATTCTAGTTCCTACTGCTTTTCTACTTATCATTTACGTAAAAACAGTTAGTCAAAATGATTAATTAATTTGAATGAAACTTGATTTCTGAGTTCTTATCAATGATTGAAGAAATAAAACGAAAGGGATTCCAATTTCGCGTCTTAAATGAAATGAGCGGACTATAATCGGCTCTATGAGATCCGATAGTATGGTAAGAAAGAAAGAGATGAAATCTTTCTTTCTACCATACTATCTATTAGTGTTATTGTAGTGTATAAAGTTGTAAAGTTGTACTTTACAATAAAGAGAAAGGCTTAATATAGATCAATCTCCAATATTATCTTCATATATGTAGATATAAATTTCATATATGGAATGGACATAGCATCAAATTCGATTTCTTTGATACATCTATTTGTTCTGATCACTCTGAAATAATCGTCTTACTCTTAGAGTTCTAATTCCTAGATTTTTTATTATTTCCATCCAATATGAATTTCGGGATCTATCGAAAGAATCAAGAAAAAGCATTATGGGCATATCTTAAGAAAAACACGTAGTAATCTGTTTTTTTAGCATTTCGAAGAAATAATTGATTGAGCCATTGACAGGAGTTCTATGGGCACTTCTTCAGATTTCGAAAAGAAATAAAATAAATAGTAAACCTCGCCGATTTTAACGCTTGAACCATGATATGAAATGGGTTGATAAAGTATCAAAAATTCCAAAAATCTAATAAAACAAGCGGTAAGTGCGCAATAAATATGTGACTCGCCCAAGTCAAGATCTTATTATGCATAGTATCTTGTTAGCCAACCACTATGCTATGTCTATATTGTTTTCTTTCTCATAGAAAGTGGGTATACATTTACCAAAACGACTTCCTCTTTGAACAGTAAAGAGGGAAAGAAAAAAATCAAATCAAAAAATAAAAAAGGGGTCGGGTCTTCCTCAGTATCCATCTATAATTCTGGTAAAAGCCCGTTAGAAAATTTCAGAAGAATTAGGTTGGAATGAATTTCTTATCATCTGTATCCCTTTCCTTTCGAAATACAAACATGGGAATCATTGAAATATCTCTTTGATTGAAAGAGTATTAGTCATATCATACATTACTCTACTAGAATCCAATGGAATTTGGAAATGAAGATATTTTTATTTGAAAAAGTTCAAAACGCGTTGCAAAACGATCTATAAAATAATTGATACAGTTTGATTCCTCAACTTTATTAGTAGTAACTCTAGAGTCCACTTCTTCCCCATACTACAAGTGAAAGGGAAAATGTAAAGACTACCATTAAAGCAGCCCAAGCGAGACTTACTATATCCATGTGAATTATGTCCCCTATCTCTATGACGGAATTGTTCCATTATTGCTCACTAATAATAGTGGAATCAATGGTGCAGAGTCAAAAAGGGATT